GGATTGTATCTTTCTATTTCATTTTATTCTTATTCTTATCTTTTCCTGGGAGTAGACTTTCTATAACATAACTAAAATGGAAAGTTATTAAATTTATTACATTTTATTTATTATATATTTATTATATTAATATATAATAAATAAATATAATAAATTAAAAATGTATAAATATTAAGATTCTAATCTAATAATTAGATTATATTTAGAATTCAAAATATATATAAATATATAATATGGAATAAAATTGGATCTAATTTAACCCTAATTTAAAAATTAAAATTGATAAATTTAATAGTTAATATTAATAGTTAATAGTAAAAAAAAATGTCAAATGACATTTGAATTCAAAAATGAAAAAGAAAATCTTACTATCTAATTAACATATTGATTATGGATAAACATATATATATTTGATAAATAGATCGAGATTATCTATCGATATATTCTATTAATCGTTATATTAATCATTATGTTCTATAATAATATTCAATATTTATTTGAAATTATATTCTATATTATTCTTTTCTATATTCATATTAATTATGAATAGCTAAGAATGAGCAGTTAATAGCTTAATAGCTAAGATTCCAGTAATTTACTTTACTGAATTCCTATGCATGTAAAATTTCTGTTATGTGAGCCCGCTTAGCTCAGAGGTTAGAGCATCGCATTTGTAATGCGATGGTCATCGGTTCGATTCCGATAGCCGGCTTTTCTCTATTTGTTTGATTTTTTGACATGATTGATAATGTCTTTTTGAAATCAAAGAATATTGAAAAGGCTTCTTTCCCTTTTTCCAAAGGCCACCGATCTATTTATTATGTGGTAGGAACTTCCAATTATGAATAATTATGAATTCAAATTGGAGTAGTTCGATCTCTGCAGAACAAATCAAGAAAAAGACCCCTTTTTATATATATACAATACTGGATATTGATACAATTCATCTCATTATTCTTTGTAATATAATTATAATACTTCAGTGGATTTCGCCGTATTTATCATATTTATCGGTTAGTTCAGTTTTAATTTAGGTTTATGAAACTTCAATAAAATAAGGAGTCTTTATGTCACGTTACCGAGGGCCTCGTTTCAAAAAAATACGCCGTCTGGGGGCTTTACCGGGACTAACTAGTAAAAGGCCTAGAACCAGAAGCGATTTTAGAAATCAATCGCGCTCCGGTAAAAAATCTCAATATCGTATTCGTTTAGAAGAAAAACAAAAATTGCGTTTTCATTATGGTCTTACAGAACAACAATTACTTAAATACGTTCGTATCGCCGGAAAAGCTAAAGGGTCAACAGGTCTGGTTTTACTACAATTACTTGAAATGCGCTTGGATAACATCCTTTTTCGATTGGGTATGGCTTCCACTATTCCTCAAGCCCGCCAATTAGTTAACCATAGGCATATTTTAGTTAATGGTCGTATAGTGGATATACCAAGTTATCGCTGCAAACCCCGAGATATTATTACAGCGAAGGATGAACAAAAATCTAGAACTCTGATTCAAAATTATCTTGATTCATCCGCCCATGAGGAATTACCAAAGCATTTGACTCTTCACCCCTTCCAATATAAAGGTAAAGGACTGGTCAATCAAATAATAGATAGTAAATGGGTTGGGTTGAAAATAAATGAATTGCTAGTCGTAGAATATTATTCTCGTCAGACTTAAACCTAACTAAAATAACAAGGGTTCGGGGAAAATTTTACCCCCCTTTCGCCTAAGGAAAGGGACCAAAGTAAGGGGGTTGATCCAAGGATTTTTCTCCCATTCATGTATCATAGATCGGGAGGGATATTTTCATTCCTTGTCCACTCTTTCCAGTCTTTTCCGTAATGCAGAAATGAGGAATAGAAAATCTCTATCAAAGAAAGGTCTAACTGTTGGAATAATGGTATCCATTGTTATTTGATTTGATACATTGCGGTCAGTAACATTGGGGAATTCGGTGAAGGTACGGAAAGAGAGGGATTCGAACCCTCGGTAAACAAAAGCCTACATAGCAGTTCCAATGCTACGCCTTGAACCACTCGGCCATCTCTCCTACATAATTATTATGTCCCAGAAACCGAGTGAATCGCGAGTCATTCATATTAGATTGTTAGAATAGGTACGTACAATCAATCAATTCTAACTATAAAAATAGAAAACTTTTCATCAAAGAAAGACCTTTTTCGAGGCTGGGGGATAAAGATAATTTTTTTTGTGAAAAAAATCTTTGTTAAAAACAATAAAGATATATATATCTATTCATGTTTCCGAAGACGGCGCTCCCGTCTTTTTCTGATACCGGATTCAATCAATGAATTGTAACGAATCAAACAATCGGTTTTTTTTATACTATGTTTAATGGATACCTTTAGATCATGATTCTATTTAGACTATGATTCCATTTTCATAAAAATTAAAAATTTCAAATTCCTTTCCAATTTTAGATATCTCAGCAACAACCCCTTACCCCATAGATCTATTACAAATTCATGAATCGTCCCGGGGATTTTTCTATTTGATTGTATAGTGTATACTCGCTATGTACACAACACAAAATGAACGGTTATTCTATTTTCATCATAGAATGATTATTCGATTCTTTTTCCTCTTTGGATTATAATTCACTCAAAACTTCTTATCCTAATCTGTAGGAGAAATTCTTTGATTCGTCAACTTCGATGAAAGCGGAATAGTTCCCTTCATTCTTATACTACTACATTTGGATGAAATCTAATTCGATTCAAATATTTCTTATTTTTTATTGATTCTTACCAAAAAGAAAAAAAAAATTGAGTAGAAGGTCATATCTTTTTTTTATGAGTCTGTTTTTATGTTATTTCGTACTGTCCAATTCCTTTGTTTGTGGGATCGTTTTCTCACGAGAAGTAATTAAAAGAAATTAAAAAATGGATTGCTACCTATGCCTAGATCTCGGATAAATGGAAATTTTATTGATAAGACCTTTTCAATTGTAGCCAATATCTTATTACGAATAATTCCGACAACTTCAGGAGAAAAAGAGGCATTTACCTATTACAGAGATGGTGCGATTTGATTATTATTTTTTTTTTTTTTACCGCTCTCAGTCTTATCTTAGGAAAAAGACGCATTAGTCGGGATAGAAAGAAAAAAGATTAAAAAAAAATCTACGCTTGTTGAAGGTGAAGTTTGTAAATAAAACAATTCCTTCTGTCGTGTATCCTCGATTAATGCAGCCTCAGATGCTTCAATTGTCGATTCTAGTATTGAGCGAAGGGTTACACCTATAGGTTCTGTATTGCAGGTTAACCCTCCTCCACTAGTACCAATAGGCGGCATAGGGGAAGAAGCACTACGCCTAGGAATCAACAAGACGAAAACTTTGTTATTTTGTTATAAATTATCCCTTTTCCTTATCTGGATCGGGACTAAAAGAAAAGAATGGTTGGGACAACAAACATCCATCTTGTTCGTACTTTGGATACCCGTATAACCATCGAAGACTGTTGAAGTGACTAATTCCTAGAAATTAAGTGGCGTTGAGGACAAAGAAATTGTTGGAGTTACCATTTTATTTTTATCTAGTATCAACATGCTTGATGTTAAGAAAAGATCTTTTGCAGGAAGGTTGGCTAGAGATTTCTTGTAAAAACACTAGCCCCGCTCAGTTCATAATGAGAATATTTCAATCTTTTTTGATTCTATGTATTTTTCTTTCTCATTATGCACATAAGGGAGGAGCCGTATGAGATGAAAATCTCACGTACGGTTCTGGAACGGAGATTCCTTGAATCGAATGACGACCGTAACGGATGTCGGCTCAATCCGAAGGAAATTATGCGGAAGCTTTACAGAATTATTATGAAGCTATGCGACTAGAAATTGATCCCTATGATCGAAGTTATATACTCTATAACATAGGCCTTATCCACACAAGTAACGGAGAACATACGAAAGCTTTAGAATATTATTTTCGGGCACTAGAACGAAACCCGTTCTTACCACAAGCTTTTAATAATATGGCCGTGATCTGTCATTACGTGCGACTATCTCCACTATAGAAAAAAAAAAGGGAAAGAAAGAACAAATCCGCTAGTAAATACTAGAAAAAAAAAGGGGGGCTTTCTACATAAGATCGTCCAAAACAACGATTTTTATCAGCTGTAGCAAAGAAACTTCATAGAAGTCGAAATATGAAGAAATAGATATGCCTAATACTTTAATTCTATGGATAAACGATCTAATTGATAGAGGAAGCGCCGTAAAGATCAATTAAAAGAGATTTTTGGCCGATACAATAAGAACTGCTTTCTTATGTCATAATATGAGATAAAAGTTAGGAATCAACTTATGTAATAGAGTTGATCCCCTAAGGTATTGAGCAGCGGTGTAGCATCAGATCCCAAAGATAGTAAGTCTTTTTTTTCTTATGAAGAAAAGACTTTTTCAAAGATTCTATATAAACTTATATATGAAACCGAGATAGTTACCTTTCAGAAAATTCTAATGATAGTGGAATGCCTATGCTTTATTTTTCTGAAGGTGGGAGAAAAGATAAAACTGATTATTAATCAAAATTCAAGTTTGAAACTCATGTAATTAACCCCTTTTGGTTAACTCGAAAAAAAAAAATGGGACACCAAAAGAATTAACTGCTGAGCCGTATGAGGTAGGAAACTCTCAAGTACGGTTCTAAGGGAAGGAAATTACCCGCCTATTCCGACCGGGGAGAACAGGCCATTCGGCAAGGAGATTCTGAAATTGCGGAGGCTTGGTTCGATCAAGCCGCGGAGTATTGGAAACAAGCTATAGCGCTTACTCCTGGAAATTATATTGAAGCGCAGAATTGGTTGAAGACCACAAGGCGTTTCGAATAAGAATTTTTTTTATTTAGTATTCTATTATTATTTAAAATTTTTTATTATTTAGAAATTTCTAATTTGTTCTATTTTTCTAATAGAATAACCCGTAACCCATTTGTTATAATTAATTGTTTGTTGTCCCCATCAGTCAAATAAAACG